GTCAACGTAGCTTAATACCAAAGCATGACACTGAAGATGTCAAGATGAATCCTAAAAAATTTCGATGACACAAAAGCCTGGTCCTGACTTTAATATCAGTTTTAACCAAATTTACACATGCAAGCACCCGCACCCCAGTGAGAATGTCCTCTACCCCCCTCTCGGGGGGGAGGAACTGGCATCAGGCACACACCCGTAGCCCAACACGCCTTGCTCAGCCACGCCCCCAAGGGAGTTCAGCAGTGATAAACCTTAAGCCATAAGCGAAAGCTTGACTTAGTTAAAGTTAAATTCAGAGCCGGTAAAAACTCGTGCCAGCCACCGCGGTTATACGAGAGACTCAAAATTGATATTTAACGGCGTAAAGCGTGATTAGATAAAATCTAAAACTAAAGCCAAATAAAACTCTAAGCTGTCATACGCTAATGGACTTTGAAGCCCCACAACGAAAGTGGCTTTATTTATTCTTGAATTCACGACCATTAAGGAACAAACTGGGATTAGATACCCCACTATGCTTAATTATAAACAATGATGAATACTTACAAACACCATCCGCCAGGGGACTACGAGCGCTAGCTTAAAACCCAAAGGACTTGGCGGTGCCTCAAACCCACCTAGAGGAGCCTGTTCTATAACCGATAATCCACGTTTAACCTCACCTCTCCTTGTTAATACAGCCTATATACCGCCGTCGCCAGCTTACCTTATGAAAGACTAATAGTAAGCTAAAAGAGTAATTCCCAAAACGTCAGGTCGAGGTGTAGCTAATGGAGGGGGAAGAAATGGGCTACATTTTCTGACCCAGAACATTACGGAAGGTCCTATGAAAAAACACAATTGAAGGTGGATTTAGCAGTAAAGAGAAAACAGAGAGTCCTCTTGAAAATGGCCCTGAGGCGCGTACACACCGCCCGTCACTCTCCTCAAAACTTTATATTATTCAAATAAATAAATAACTACCACAAAAAAGAGGAGGCAAGTCGTAACATGGTAAGTGTACCGGAAGGTGCACTTGGAAAAATTAGACTGTAGCTAAATACTAAAGCATCTCACTTACACCGAGAAGACGCCCGTGAAAATCGAGCCATTCTAACGCAAAACAGCTAGCCTCCACACAAAATTTAATAATTAAATATAAATAACTGAAAAATATTCAACTACCAAATTAAACCATTTTCCCACCTAAGTATAGGCGATAGAAAAGGACCTCAACTAGAGCTATAGAAAAAGTACCGCAAGGGAAAGCTGAAAAAGAAATGAAAAAATTCATAATTAAGCACTAAAAAGCAGAGACTAACCCTCGTACCTTTTGCATCATGGTTTAGCAAGTAAAATTCAGGCAAAGAGATACTTAAGTCTGAACCCCCGAAACTAGACGAGCTACTCCGGGGCAGTCTCCAAGGACCAACCCGTCTCTGTGGCAAAAGAGTGGGAAGACCCCCGAGTAGAGGTGATAAGCCTAACGAGCCTAGTTATAGCTGGTTGCTTAAGAAATGAATATCAGTTCAGCCCTATGACTTTCTCGAACCAAAACTACATAATATAAGAGTAAAGCAAGACATAGAAGTTAGTCAAAGGGGGTACAGCCCCTTTGAAAAAGAATACAACCTTATTTAAGAGAGCAAGGATCATACTACCTTATAAGGTTAAATCTTCTCAGTGGGCCTAAAAGCAGCCACCCGAACAGAAAGCGTTAAAGCTCAGAAGAATACTTAGACCAATAATAAAGATAATTACATCCAAACTCCCTAAAAGATATTAAGCCGTTCTATTTTTAAATAGAAAAGATAATGCTAAAATTAGTAATAAGAGAATAGCATCTCTCCGAGCACATGTGTAAGTCAGATCGGACAAACCACTGACAATTAACGGCCCCAGCAAATGAGGGTACAATCAGCCAAAACTAAACAACAAGAAGATCCTGATATATTAACCGTTAACCCAACACAGGCGCGCCACTTAAAGGAAAGACCAAAAGGAGTGGAAGGAACTCGGCAAACCCAAACCCCGCCTGTTTACCAAAAACATCGCCTCTTGCTAATAAATTATGTATTAGAGGTCCCGCCTGCCCTGTGACCATAAATGTTTTAACGGCCGCGGTATCCTGACCGTGCAAAGGTAGCGTAATCACTTGTCTTTTAAATGAAGACCCGTATGAATGGCACGACGAGGGTTTAACTGTCTCCCACACCCAGTCAATGAAATTGATCTGTCCGTGCAGAAGCGGATATTAAAACATAAGACGAGAAGACCCTATGGAGCTTTAGGCCAAGGATCAAACATGTAAAAAATCTGTTACCTCAAAAAGACAAATAAAAAGCCTTAAACTAATTGATTAATGATCCAAGTACCTTCGGTTGGGGCGACCGCGGGGGAAAACAAAGCCCCCGAATGGAACTGAAAACTTTCCAAGACAAGAGCTACAGCTCTAAGCAACAGAAATCATCTGACCAAAAATGATCCAGGATAAAATTATACCTGATCAATGAACCAAGTTACCCTAGGGATAACAGCGCAATCCTTTCCCAGAGTCCATATCGACGAAAGGGTTTACGACCTCGATGTTGGATCAGGACATCCTAATGGTGCAGCCGCTATTAAGGGTTCGTTTGTTCAACGATTAACAGTCCTACGTGATCTGAGTTCAGACCGGAGTAATCCAGGTCGGTTTCTATCTATGAACCTGCCTCTTCCCAGTACGAAAGGACCGGAAGAAGGGGGCCTATACCAAAAGCAAGCCCCACCCCCAACTCCTGAAAACAAATAAAAGAAATAAGGGGAATGAAATTTATTAGCCAAAGATAATGGCAAGCTAAGGTGGCAGAGCCTGGCAATTGCAAAAGGCCTAAGCCCTTTCACTCAGGGGTTCAAATCCCCTCCTTTAGCTATGAACATTATTTTAATCCACATTATTAATCCCCTGGCATATATTGTTCCAGTTCTTCTAGCAGTAGCATTCCTAACCCTTCTGGAACGAAAAGTTCTAGGATATATACAACTACGAAAAGGGCCTAATATTGTAGGACCATACGGCCTCCTTCAACCAATCGCCGACGGCGTCAAGCTATTTATTAAAGAGCCAATCCGACCATCTACCGCCTCCCCCCTCCTATTCCTTGCTACCCCGACAATAGCGCTAATCCTTGCTCTGACCATATGAGCCCCGATACCTATACCCTACCCCGTGGTGGAATTAACTCTAGGGATACTCTTCATCCTCGCCTTATCAAGCCTTGCAGTATATTCCATCTTAGGCTCCGGATGAGCATCAAATTCAAAATATGCCCTAATTGGAGCACTACGCGCCGTAGCCCAAACAATTTCATATGAAGTTAGTCTCGGGCTGATTCTATTATCAATTATTATCCTGGCAGGGGGGTTTAACCTAAAAACGTTTAATATAGCCCAAGAAACCACATGACTTATAGCACCATCCTGACCTCTAGCAGCAATATGGTATGTTTCTACCCTAGCAGAAACAAACCGAGCCCCTTTTGACCTCACAGAAGGAGAATCAGAATTAGTCTCTGGATTCAATGTAGAATATGCAGGAGGCCCTTTCGCCCTATTCTTCTTAGCTGAATACTCAAACATTTTACTAATAAATACCCTCTCAACCATCCTATTTCTAGGTGCACTTCATAACCCTCTCACACCAGAACTGACCACTATTAACCTCATGCTCAAAGCCGCCCTACTATCAATTTTATTCCTCTGAGTACGAGCCTCCTACCCACGATTCCGATATGACCAACTCATACATCTAGTATGAAAAAACTTCCTGCCACTGGCTATAGCCCTACTTATCTGAAATCTGGCCCTCCCAACCGCCACAGCAAGTCTCCCCCCATACTAATTTTAAGGAAATGTGCCTGAAGGTTAAAGGGCCACTTTGATAGAGTGAAACATGAGAGTTAAAATCCCCCCATTTCCTTTAGGAAGAAGGGACTCGAACCCATTCTCAAGAGATCAAAACTCTTAGCGCTCCCATTACACCACTTCCTAGTAAAGTCAGCTAAACAAGCTATCGGGCCCATACCCCGAACATGTTGGTTAAAATCCCTCCTTTACTAATGAATCCCTACATCTTATATACTATTATAATAAGCTTAGGCCTAGGAACTACCATCACATTTGCCAGCTCACACTGGTTTCTAGCCTGAGTAGGGCTAGAAATTAATACACTCGCTATTATACCCCTAATGGCCCAACACCATCACCCTCGAGCCGTGGAAGCTACAACAAAGTATTTTATTACCCAAGCCGCAGGAGCAGCGCTACTATTATTCTCAACCACAATAAATATATGAATTCTGGGCAATAACCTAATTACATCCCCACTACATCCCATCCTCTCCGCCACAACCGTCCTTGCACTGGGGTTAAAAATAGGATTGGCCCCTATACACTTCTGACTCCCAGAAGTTATACAAGGTTTGACTTTAGTCACTGGACTTATCTTATCAACGTGGCAAAAACTCGCCCCAATAATCTTAATATATCAATTAACAATCAACAACTCCCCCACGATTACAACCCTCGGGCTTCTGTCGATCTTAACGGGGGGATGGGGAGGCCTCAACCAAACACAACTACGAAAAATCCTGGCCTACTCATCAATCGCCCACATAGGATGAATAATGATTATTCTTAATTACGCAAAACATTTAACAATATTAAATCTAATGATCTATATTATATTAACCACTACATTTTTTATATCATTAAACATAATATCCGCCACAAAAATTAATAAACTGGCAATAACCTGAGCAAAATCACCAACCCTGACAACAATTATTTTATTAACAATACTTTCACTCGCCGGCCTCCCCCCTCTTACAGGATTTATACCAAAATGATTAATTTTACAAGAACTTTCAAAGCAGGCAATAATATTCACCGCCACTATCGCAGCAATCGCCGCCCTACTCAGCCTTTACTTCTACCTACGAGTTTGCTATACTGTAACATTAACCACTTCTCCAAGCACAAATAATGCAAAAACACCATGACGACTAAAACAAACAAAGTCCTCTCTACCCCTCTCATTTATAGCGATTATAGCCACAACCCTGCTTCCAGTCGCCCCTATAATGACAGTATTAACCATCTAGAGACTTAGGCTAACACATAGACCAAAAGCCTTCAAAGCTTTAAGCAGAAGTTAAAATCTTCTAGTCCCTGATAAGACCTGCAGGACTCTATCCAACATAACCTGAATGCAAATCAGGTACTTTAATTAAGCTAAGGCCTTAATAGATGAGAGGGCCTCGATCCCACAAACTCTTAGTTAACAGCTAAGCGCCCTAACCAGCGAGCATTCATCTACCTCCCCCGCCTATCGGGGGAGTTAAGGCGGGGGAGGCCTTATAGGGGTAATTAAGCCCAGGCAGGGGGCTGGCCTGCGTCTTCAGACTTGCAATCCAATATGTTATACACCACTGAGCTTGATAAGAAGAGGATTTAAACCTCTATTTATGGGACTACAGCCCACCGCTTAGACAATCAGCCATCTTACCTGTGACACTTACCCGTTGATTTTTCTCTACTAATCATAAAGACATCGGCACCCTATATTTAGTATTTGGTGCCTGAGCCGGAATAGTAGGCACCGCCCTCAGCCTACTGATCCGAGCCGAACTTAGCCAACCCGGGGCTTTACTGGGAGATGACCAAATTTATAATGTTATCGTCACGGCACATGCTTTCGTGATGATCTTCTTTATAGTAATGCCAGTAATAATTGGCGGATTCGGCAACTGACTCGTTCCAATGATAATTGGCGCCCCTGATATAGCCTTTCCACGAATAAATAACATAAGCTTTTGACTTCTCCCCCCCTCATTCCTGTTACTACTAGCTTCCTCCGGAGTCGAAGCGGGGGCTGGCACAGGATGAACCGTATATCCTCCACTCGCCGGCAACTTGGCCCATGCCGGAGCCTCAGTCGACCTAACAATCTTCTCCCTCCACCTCGCCGGTGTATCATCAATTTTAGGGGCTATTAATTTTATTACAACTATTACTAATATAAAACCCCCAGCAATTACACAATATCAAACCCCTCTATTCGTATGATCTGTCCTAGTAACAGCTGTTCTTCTATTACTCTCCCTGCCTGTTCTCGCTGCAGGTATTACAATATTACTAACAGACCGTAATCTAAACACAACATTTTTTGACCCCGCAGGGGGGGGAGACCCAATCTTATATCAACACTTATTTTGATTCTTCGGGCATCCAGAAGTGTATATTCTTATCTTACCAGGATTTGGTATTATTTCACATATTGTTGCCTACTACGCCGGTAAAAAAGAATCATTTGGTTATATGGGAATAGTATGAGCTATAATGGCCATCGGCCTTCTTGGGTTTATTGTCTGGGCCCATCATATATTTACGGTAGGAATAGACGTAGACACCCGAGCTTATTTTACATCTGCCACAATGATTATTGCCATCCCAACTGGGGTAAAAGTTTTTAGCTGATTGGCCACCCTGCACGGAGGGACAATTAAATGAGAAACGCCCCTACTATGGGCCTTAGGATTTATTTTTTTATTTACAGTAGGAGGCCTTACAGGAATTGTTCTAGCAAATTCATCAATTGATATTGTTCTGCACGACACCTACTATGTAGTCGCCCACTTCCATTACGTGCTCTCTATAGGAGCAGTATTCGCAATCATAGGAGGGTTCGTCCACTGATTCCCCTTATTTACAGGTTATACTTTACATGATACCTGAACAAAAATCCACTTCGGAGTAATATTTATTGGGGTAAATCTCACCTTTTTCCCACAACATTTCCTAGGTTTGGCCGGAATACCCCGACGTTATTCTGACTACCCAGACGCATATACCCTATGAAACGCTATTTCATCTATTGGGTCTTTAGTTTCACTAACTGCAGTAATCTTATTCTTATTTATCTTATGAGAAGCGTTCTCAGCCAAACGAGAAGTAAAATGAGTTGAATTAACATACTCAAATGTAGAATGACTACATGGATGCCCTCCACCATATCACACATTTGAAGAGCCAGCATATGTTCGAGTTCACCCAGAATGAGACTATAAGTTTTGAGATACAAACCCTTTATTTTATAAAATAATTTATTATTCAAGAAAGGAAGGAATTGAACCCCCATTTGCCGGTTTCAAGCCAGCCGCGTAACCACTCTGCCACTTTCTTTTAATTAAGGCACTAGTAACAAAAATTACACTGCCTTGTCAAGGCAGAGTTGTAGGTTAAACCCCTGCGTGTCTTAATATTAATGGCACACCCTTCTCAACTGGGCTTCCAAGATGCAGCCTCCCCCGTAATAGAAGAAATACTACACTTTCATGATCATGCACTAATAATTATTTTCCTTATTAGCACTCTAGTACTTTATATTATTGTAGCTATAGTAACTGGTAATCTCACTGACGTTTATACTAATGACTCACAAGGAATTGAAATTGTATGAACTATTTTACCAGCCATTATCCTTATTCTCATCGCACTGCCCTCCCTCCGGATCCTATATTTAATAGACGAAATTAATGACCCGCATTTAACAATTAAAGCTATTGGTCACCAATGATACTGAAGCTACGAATATACTGATTATGAAGATCTTGCATTCGATTCATACATAATTCCCACTCAAGACCTAACCCCCGGCCAGTTCCGCCTACTAGAAACAGACCATCGAATGGTTGTCCCAATAGAATCCCCAGTGCGAGTACTTGTTACAGCAGACGATGTCCTCCACTCATGAGCGGTCCCTGCCCTAGGGGTAAAAATAGATGGAGTCCCAGGCCGACTAAACCAAACAGCATTCATTGCCGCCCGTCCTGGAATTTATTACGGACAGTGCTCTGAAATTTGTGGTGCAAACCACAGCTTTATACCAATTGTAGTTGAAGCAGTCCCCCTACAATACTTTGAAAACTGATCATCAATAATACTAGAAGACGCATCACTAAGAAGCTAAATTTAGGGAAACAGCGTTAGCCTTTTAAGCTAAAGACTGGTGGCCCCCAACCACCCCTAGTGAAATGCCCCAATTAAATCCCTCCCCATGATTTGCTATTCTATTATTCTCATGACTTGTTTTCCTGACTATTATGATTACTAAAACCCTGAGCCATACCTTCAACAATGAGCCCAACCCCGCAACAACAAAAAAACCAGAATTAACCCCCTGAAACTGACCATGATATTAAACTTTTTTGACCAATTTATAACCCCAGTATATATAGGAATTCCCCTAATAGCCCTCGCATTAACATTACCATGATTACTTTATCCAACTCCCTCACAACGATGATTAAATAACCGACTATTGACACTACAAAACTGATCAATTAGCCGTTTCACGCAACAACTTTTTACGCCCATTAATATTGGAGGACATAAATGAGCGATCCTATTAACATCGCTTATAATATTTTTGTTTACCACCAACCTATTAGGCCTCCTCCCATATACCTTCACCCCAACCACTCAATTATCTTTAAACATAGGGTTTGCCGTGCCCCTATGACTAGCCACAGTTATTTTAGGTATGCGTAATCAACCAACAGCGGCACTAGGCCATTTATTACCCGAAGGTACCCCGCCCCCTCTTATTCCCGTCCTCATTATTATTGAGACAATTAGCTTATTTATCCGCCCACTAGCTCTAGGAGTCCGACTTACAGCAAACCTCACAGCAGGCCATCTCCTAATTCAACTTATCGCCACTGCCGCATTTGTTCTACTACCTATAATACCAACCGTAGCCGTCCTCACAGCAACAGTATTATTTTTACTTACCCTCTTAGAAGTTGCCGTCGCCATAATTCAAGCTTACGTATTTGTCCTTCTTTTAAGTCTGTATCTCCAAGAAAACGTATAATGGCACACCAAGCACATGCATACCACATAGTTGACCCCAGCCCATGACCACTAACAGGTGCAGTCGCCGCCCTACTAATTACATCGGGGACCGCAATATGATTTCACTTCCAAAATACTGCTTTAATAACAATAGGATTAATTCTCCTTCTCCTAACTATATTTCAATGATGACGAGATATTGTACGAGAAGGAACATTTCAAGGCCATCACACCCCTCCCGTACAAAAAGGCCTTCGATACGGGATAATTCTATTTATTACCTCAGAAGTATTCTTCTTTCTAGGCTTCTTCTGAGCCTTTTATCACTCAAGCCTCGCCCCCACTCCTGAATTAGGAGGATGCTGACCCCCAACAGGCATTATTACGCTAGACCCATTTGAAGTACCATTATTAAATACCGCCGTCCTACTCGCCTCCGGAGTTACTGTCACCTGGGCCCACCACAGCATTATAGAAGGGGAACGCAAACAAGCCATTCAATCACTAACACTAACAATTATCTTAGGATTTTATTTTACACTGCTACAAGCAATAGAATATTATGAAGCCCCCTTTACAATTGCCGACGGAGTTTATGGGTCAACATTTTTTGTAGCCACAGGATTCCATGGCCTCCATGTAATTATTGGATCAACATTTTTAGCAGTGTGCCTTATACGACAAGTAAAATACCACTTCACATCTCAACATCATTTTGGATTTGAGGCTGCTGCATGATACTGACACTTCGTTGACGTAGTATGATTATTCCTATACGTCTCAATTTACTGATGAGGCTCATAATTCTTCTAGTATTAATTAATACAATTGACTTCCAATCACTTAATCTTGGTTAAAACCCAAGGAAGAATAATGAATCCTATCATTTCCACTATATTAATTACTACCGCCCTATCATGTATTTTGATCTTAATTTCATTTTGACTCCCACAAATAAACCCCGACTCAGAAAAATTATCCCCATACGAGTGCGGCTTTGATCCGCTAGGCTCAGCACGACTGCCTTTCTCCATACGATTTTTCCTAGTAGCTATTTTATTTCTTCTATTTGACCTAGAAATTGCATTACTCCTTCCACTGCCATGAGCAACCCAGCTCCCTAATGTTATTCAGATATTTTCCTGAGCCGCTCTTATTCTCATTCTCTTAACTCTAGGACTAATCTACGAATGAATACAAGGAGGATTAGAATGAGCTGAATAGATGACTAGTCTAATGAAAGACTATTAATTTCGGCTTAGTAAAACATGGTTCAATTCCATGGTCATCATATGGCCCCTATACATCTTAGCTTCGCCCTAACTTTCATCCTTGGATTTTCAGGCCTAGCATTTCAACGAAAACATTTATTATCTGCCCTTCTATGTTTAGAGGCAATAATACTTTCCCTTTATATAGCCCTCGCCCTATGAGCCATCCAAACAGGGTCAACCATTTTTTCCCCTACTCCTATAATATTATTAGCATTCTCCGCCTGTGAAGCAGGGGCAGGCCTCGCCCTCCTAGTCGCCACCTCCCGAACACATGGCACTGAACATTTAAATAACCTCAACCTACTACAATGTTAAAAGTATTAATCCCAACAATTATACTCATCCCCACCACCTGGTTGATTAACAAAAAATGATTATGAATAACCGTGACCTACCAAAGCCTAATTATTGCAACCATTAGTTTAATATGAATAAAATGAGATTCAGAAATAGGATGAACCACATCAAACCTTTACCTAGCAACAGACCCTCTCTCAACTCCCCTTCTAGTTTTATCCTGCTGGCTACTCCCACTAATAATCCTAGCAAGCCAGAACCATATATCTACAGAACCAATTACTCGACAACGGTCCTATATTATGTTATTAATTATACTTCAAATCTTATTAACACTCGCGTTTAGTGCCACCGAAATTATTATATTTTATATTATATTTGAAGCTACCCTAATCCCAACCCTAATCGTAATTACACGATGAGGTAATCAGACAGAACGACTAAACGCGGGGACTTACTTTTTATTTTATACACTAGCAGGATCCCTCCCACTATTAGTCGCCCTTCTTTCCTTACAAAACGACTTAGGAACATTATCAATACTAATTATTCAATATACAGGCCCCCTTACTTTAACATCATGAGGGGATAAAATCTGATGAGCAGGCTGCCTATTAGCCTTCTTAGTAAAAATACCATTATATGGCGTCCACCTTTGACTCCCTAAAGCCCATGTAGAGGCTCCAGTAGCAGGCTCCATAGTATTAGCAGCTGTCCTCCTAAAACTTGGGGGTTATGGCATAATACGAATTATGGTAATACTAGACCCCCTCACTAAACAATTATCTTACCCCTTTATTATCCTGGCCTTATGGGGAATTATTATGACAGGGATAATCTGTTTACGACAGACAGACCTTAAATCCATAATCGCCTACTCCTCAGTAAGCCACATAGGCCTAGTAGCCGGAGGAATCCTTATCCAAACCCCATGAGGATTTACAGGAGCAATTATTTTAATAATTGCCCACGGGTTAGTTTCATCAGCACTATTCTGCCTAGCTAACACAAATTATGAACGAACCCACAGCCGAACCCTACTCCTCGCACGAGGGTTGCAAATAGTCTTACCCTTAATAACCACCTGATGATTCCTCTCAAGCCTCGCCAATCTGGCCCTCCCCCCCTTACCAAACCTAATAGGTGAACTTATAATTATTACTTCTATATTTAACTGATCCTACTGGTCTATTCTCCTTACCGGCACCGGAACATTAATTACAGCAAGCTATTCATTATATATATTTTTAATAACCCAACGAGGCCCAACCCCCGCCCATATAATAGCCTTGGAGCCCTCACACACCCGAGAACATCTATTAATTACCTTACATCTCGCCCCCGTCCTTCTTCTTATATTAAAACCTGAACTTATATGAGGGTGATGCTTATGTAAATATAGTTAAAAAAGAACATTAGATTGTGATTCTAAAAATAGAGGATAAAACCCTCTTGTTTACCGAGAGAGTTTCAGTCCTAAACCTAAAAAATTGCTAGTTTTTTAGCCCCGCGGTTAAAGTCCGCGGCTCCCTCGGCCCCTAAAGGATAATAGGTCATCCGTTGGTCTTAGGAACCAAAAACTCTTGGTGCAACTCCAAGTAGGGGTTATGTATTATACAACACTAATATTTAACTCAAGCCTCTTCATGGTTTTTATAATTCTTGTTTATCCTATCGTTATATCACTTTATTCCTCTCCCCTAAAAAAAGACTGAGCCACCACCCACGTAAAAACCGCCGTCCAGGCAGCTTTTATAGTCAGCTTATTACCCTTATTTATTTTTTTAGATCAAGGGATAGAGGCTATCTCAACAAATTGACAATGAATAAATACCATAACATTTGACCTAAACATAAGCTTCAAATTTGACCAATATTCAATTATCTTTATTCCAATTGCCCTGTATGTAACATGATCTATTCTAGAATTTGCTACATGGTATATATACACAGACCCAAACATTAATCAATTCTTTAAATATCTTCTCATATTTCTAGTAGCAATAATATTACTAGTTTCAGCCAACAATATATTTCAACTATTTATTGGTTGAGAAGGGGTTGGAATTATATCATTTCTACTTATTGGGTGATGATACGGGCGAGCAGACGCCAACACTGCAGCGCTACAGGCCGTAGTTTATAATCGAGTAGGGGACATTGGCCTAATCCTTAGCATAGCCTGAATTGCAATAAACCTTAATAGCTGAGAAATTCAACAACTATTTTTAACATCAAAAGAAGTAGACCTCACACTCCCTATTATGGGCCTTATCCTGGCCGCAACCGGAAAATCCGCTCAATTTGGACTTCACCCCTGACTCCCATCAGCAATAGAGGGCCCCACTCCTGTATCTGCCCTACTGCACTCGAGCACTATAGTGGTTGCAGGCATTTTTCTGCTTATTCGACTCCACCCAATAATAGAGAGCAACCAAACAGCCCTAACAACTTGCCTTTGTCTTGGAGCCATCACTACCTTATTCACAGCCACCTGTGCACTTACACAAAATGATATCAAGAAAATCGTTGCATTTTCAACATCCAGCCAGTTAGGACTCATAATAGTTACAATCGGCCTCAATCAACCCCAATTAGCATTCTTCCACATCTGCACTCACGCCTTCTTTAAAGCAATACTGTTCCTATGCTCTGGCTCAATTATTCATAATTTAAACGACGAACAGGACATTCGAAAAATAGGAGGCCTCCATAAAACACTCCCCCTCACCTCATCCTGTATAACAATTGGGAGCCTTGCCCTAACAGGCACCCCCTTCTTAGCAGGCTTCTTCTCAAAAGATGCCATTATTGAAGCAATGAATACCTCATACCTCAACACTTGAGCCCTTACCCTCACCCTGATCGCCACCTCCTTCACAGCCATTTATAGCTTCCGAATTATTTTCTTCACATCAATAGGACAGCCCCGGTCCCTTTCCATTAGTCCTAGTAACGAAAATAACCCCACAATCCTAAACCCAATTAAACGATTAGCCTGAGGAAGTATCATTGCAGGGCTCATTATTACCTCAAACTTTTCACCCACAAAAACCCCGATTATAACAATACCCTTTTCCCTAAAATTAGCCGCGCTAATCGTCACCATCACCGGCTTAATTATCGCAATAGACCTCACCAACATAACAAGTAACCAATTTAAAGCTACTCCAAATCTAACAACACATAATTTCTCAAACATATTAGCTTATTTCCCGAACATTTTCCATCGTCTGACCCCAAAACTCAGCCTTACAATAGGACAAATAATAGCTACCCAACTAACAGACCAGACATGATTTGAAAAAATAGGGCCAAAAGGAGCTATAAATATTCAAATCCCAATAATTAAAATCATTAATAATCCACAACAAGGTTTTATCAAAACATACCTAACAATATTTTTTTTAACAAACATTCTAGTAATTTTAATAATTATTCTAAACAGCACTAAAATTAACCTTGTATAAACCACAAACCTTGTTTTAAAATAAACTATTGTGTTAACTTCACCCCCCCCCCTTCTTTAATGGCCGTCCTGCGAAAAAAACACTCAGCTATAAAAATCCTCAATGATTCCCTAGTAGACCTTCCTGCTCCCTCAAACATTTCAGTGTGATGAAACTTTGGATCCCTCCTGTTTTTATGTTTAATAACACAAATCATCACCGGACTATTTCTAGCCATACATTATACTTCAGATATCTCCACCGCCTTCTCTTCAGTCGCACATATCTGCCGAGACGTTAATTACGGCTGACTAATACGAAACTTACACGCAAATGGAGCTTCATTCTTCTTCATTTGTCTATATTTGCACATCGCTCGTGGACTCTATTATGGCTCTTATATACACAAAGAGACATGAAACGTAGGAGTTGTACTATACTTACTAGTGATAATAACAGCCTTCGTAGGGTATGTCCTGCCGTGAGGACAAATATCATTCTGAGGCGCAACAGTAATTACTAATCTACTATCAGCTGTACCGTATGTTGGCGATATATTAGTGCAATGGATCTGAGGCGGCTTTTCGGTAGACAATGCAACCCTTACACGATTCTTCGCATTTCACTTTCTCCTCCCATTTATTGTAACAGGCGCCTCCATACTACACATCCTATTCCTACACGAAACAGGGTCAAATAATCCACTAGGACTAATATCCGGCTCAGACAAAATTCCGTTCCATCCTTACTTCTCATATAAAGATCTCTTGGGCTTTATCGTGATATTAACAGCACTTACATCACTTGCACTATTTAATCCAAACTTATTAGGGGACCCAGACAATTTTATTCCGGCAAACCCGATAGTTACTCCCCCCCACATTAAACCAGAGTGATATTTTCTGTTTGCATATGCCATCCTACGCTCAATTCCAAATAAACTAGGAGGAGTCCTAGCCTTACTTTGTTCAATCCTCGTACTATTACTTGTCCCCATCCTCCACACTTCAAAACACCAAGGATTAACTTTCCGCCCCGCCTCCCAAATTTTATTCTGAATATTAGTTGCCGATATATTAGTATTAACATGAATTGGAGGCATGCCGGTAGAACATCCATTTGTAATTATCGGCCAAATAGCCTCAGTACTTTACTTTTCCTTATTTTTAGTACTAAACCCATTAACTGCCTGAGTTGAAAATAAAGTACTCAACCTGTAAATGCCCTAGTAGTTTAACACAAAGCATCGGTTTTGTAATCCGAAGATTGGAAATTAATACTTTTCCTAGCGCACAATCAATATGACATATGTATATATATACATTATATGTATAATATAACATAAATTATGTCAGTAGAAAATAGCATTATATATTTTATATAAGCTTGGGAAACTATAATACCTATTAAATTAACATTAACTCTGTACAAGGAAATAATATGTAATATATTACAACTGCTCTCAACCAGTAGAAGAAACAATGGAATATTAGTATATTACAACATAGATGCTTAAAGAATAACACTTAAGTATACGCAAGACAGCAACAGGTATAACAACATGAACTCCTAAATACTAAAAGAATAGTAAGCCCTAACTAAACAAATACTTTACCCATATTCCTATGAATATCTAACATACATTTAAAAACAAATAAAAATGTAGTAAGAAACCACCAACCAGTATAACTCAAAGTGAATACGTTTATTGAAAGGTCAGGGACAAAAACTGTGAGGGTTGCACAAAATGAACTATTACTGGCATCTGGTTCCTATTTCAGGGCCTAAAAAATAAAAATCCCCATAACCTGCACTGTATCCGGCATTTGATTAATGGTGGAACCCATGCGACTCGTTACCCACCAAGCCGAGCATTAACCAAATGGCATTTGGTTATTTTTTTAGGTTTCCTTTCATCCCACATGTAAAACATCTTCAAATAAAACCCGCCAAGGTGGAACATTTATCTTGTCTTCATAATAAATAGTTAATGTTGGAAAGACATTACTTAATATCCACATTGATATATATCAAGTGCATACACTCAGCGTCCTCCGAACCAAGATACTACTATATTTCCCCCTTCTTCTACCAAACAACAAAAATCCTCAACCCCCCCTACCCCCCCAACAAGCCCATTATATAAATTAAATTACCATTATACAAGATATCTCATTCTTCGTGGTATATTTACTATTTACATTTCAACTTACATTGTTTAGCAGCTACCAAAATTACACCACACTACAATCGCCTCAGCCTCAACCAATGTCTAACAACAACCCTAAATTGCTCGAAGGGCGCCCCGACTACGACCCCGAGTTAGCTCAAGTACTACAAAGAGAGTAAGCAAAAGGGCTCACCCACAAAAAACTAACATCTCCCCGCCCAAGTAATAAATAAATGAAGCACCACTAAAATCCCCACGCAAGACAGAAAACTCATGAACCTCATCCACGACCCCACAATAATAACCTCCTCCTATACCCAAGATCCCTGCCCCTACAACAATACCCAAGCATACCAAGCTCCGTCAAAGAACCGGCCAACTCCCCCACCCCTCAGGAAACGGATCAGAGGCTAACGCCGCACAATAAGCAAAAACCACCAACATCCCTCCCAAATAAATCAAAAATAGAACTAAAGAAATAAAAGACCCACCATAACTTGCTAAGATTCCACAGCCCCCAGCTGCCCCCAACACTAAACTTAGTGCCCCAAAATAAGGAGAAGGGTTCGAGGCCAGCCCAATGATGCCGACAATTAAAATAATAGTGAATATAAAAATAAACCAAATCATGAATTCTTACCAGGAGTTTAACCAGGACCAATGATCTGAAAAACCACCGTTGTAATTCAACCATAAGAACAAATATTCACATATTACATCAGAGGGGGAAGATTCCAACTTCCATCCTTAACTCCCAAAGCTAAGATCATAAATTAAACCACCCTCTGAAACATCTTACATTATTTGCTATTGATAACACATATGTATATATATACATTATATGTATAATATAACATAAATTATGTCAATAGAAAATAGCATTATATATTTTATATAAGCTTGGGAAACTATAATACCTATTAAATTAACATTAACTCTGTACAAGGAAATAATATGTAATATATTACAACTGCTCTCAACCAGTAGAAGAAACAATGGAATATTAGTATATTACAACATAGATGTTTAAAGAATAACACTTAAGTATACGCAAGACAGCAACAGGTATAACAACATGAACTCCTAAATACTAAAAGAATAGTAAGCCCTAACTAAACAAATACTTTACCCATATTCCTATGAATATCTAACATACATTTAAAAACAAATAAAAATGTAGTAAGAAACCACCAACCAGTATAACTCAAAGTGAATACGTTTATTGAAAGGTCAGGGACAAAAACTGTGAGGGTTACACAGAATGAACTATTACTGGCATCTGGTTCCTATTTCAGGGCCTAAAAAATAAAAATCCCCATAACCTGCACTGTATCCGGCATTTGATTAATGGTGGAACCCATGCGACTCGTTACCCACCAAGCCGAGCATTAACCAAATGGCATTTGGTTATTTTTTTAGGTTTCCTTTCATCCCACATGTAAAACATCTTCAAATAAAACCCGCCAAGGTGGAACATTTATCTTGTCTTCATAATAAATAGTTAATGTTGGAAAGACATTACTTAATATCCACATTGATATATATCAAGTGCATACACTCAGCGTCCTCCGAACCAAGATACTACTATATTTCCCCCTTCTTCTACCAAACAACAAAAATCCTCAACCCCCCCTACCCCCCCCAACAAGCCCATTATATAAATTAAATTACCATTATACAAGATATCTCATTCTTCGTGGTATATTTACTATTTACATTTCAACTTACATTATTTAATTCAGTCCAAATAATGTAAGC